TGAATCATAATAAGAATTCTATCTCTATGAAGGAAAGAAATAATAAAAAAGGATCTCTTTATTTCCTATTACAATTCCATTCCTTTCGCTCCTATTCTTCTTTCTCATAAAAAGGGACTCTAAAAAAAAAGTAAAGGATTACTTCGTTCCGGATAGTAATTTCTTTAATTAGTGGATAGGAGCATACTCTGGATCGGGATCGTGGGGAAGTACTACTTGATCATTTCTACCAACTTAAAGTCCCAATAGGATTCCTTTTATGCAAAAATATCCCTTTGCATAACTTACATTATCTCCATTACTAATCCTTTGTGTACCTTGGTGTTCCTAACTGTCCACTTATTTTTGTTTGATCCCAGGTATTCTAATACGTAGAATAGTAAAAACTCCATACAGTTGATCTTTTGCACCCGCTTCAAGCCATGATGACTAATCAACAAATCTTGGGGTGAACAGTTTCTACTGTTTCCTTCTGTTTCACTCTTGTACATAGGGAATGAGATTCAATCTTTTTACTGCGAAATTCTAAGCTGTTTTGTTTCACTCATATAACTATCTGGTTTAGTTCATTGACCCGAATGATGAACAAAAAAATGAAGATATCTATTCAATACATTCAACTTCTTTCCTAAAAAGAAAGGAAGGAAAGAAATAAATAAAAGTTCCTATTCCAACGAATCACACGTAGAGATATTGATAACACACATGGAGTTAATGGTATTTCATAACTAATTGATTGAGCAGCAGCGCGTAGACCACCTAAAAAGGAATATTTATTATTCGATCCATATCCTGACATAAGAAGTCCAATAGGAGCAATACTTGAAATGGCAATCCATAAAAAAACACCTATACTGAGATCGGCTAGAATAAGGTGATGGCCAAAAGGAATTACCGAATAACTTAGTAGAATTGATATGACTGCTATAGATGGTCCGATACTGAATAAACGAGTATCCCCTCTAGATGGGAGAAGATCCTCTTTGAAAAGTAGTTTGGTCCCATCTGCTAGAGCTTGAAGAATTCCCAAAGGACCGGCGTATTCAGGGCCAATACGTTGTTGTATCCCCGCGGATATTTCTCTTTCTAACCACACGATTACTAGTACCCCTATTGTGATTCCCGATACAGGAATAAAAATAGGAACAAGTAGCCATATGAGCCCATAGACCTCTTTTAAGGATTCCGATCTGGAAAAAGAATTGATAGCTTGTACTTCTGTTGTATCAATTATCATTTCAACGATCAACTTCTCCCATAATGATATCTATACTACCTAGTATCGTCATAATATCGGCCAATTTCATTCTTTTAACTAGCTGAGGAAGAATTTGCAAATTGATAAAACCCGGTGGGCGAATTTTCCATCTCCAAGGAAAAACACTCTGATCTCCTATTAGAAAAATCCCCAATTCCCCTTTTGGGGCTTCTACTCTCACATAAAGCTCTTGTTTCGACAATTCAAAAGTGGGAGAAGGCTTTTTACTAATGAATCGATATTCAAAATCATTCCATTCGGAATCCCTTGTTCTATCAAAGCGTCGGATTTCTAAATTCTCATAGGGCCCCCCTGGAATTCCTTCCAGAGCCTGTTGAATAATTTTTATGGATTCCGTCATTTCACTGATTCGTACTAAATAACGAGCTAATGAATCTCCTTCTTTTTGCCATTGGACTTCCCAGTCAAATTCGTCGTAACACTCATAATGATCAACTTTACGAAGATCCCATTGGATTCCGGAAGCTCGTAGCATTGGTCCTGATAAACCCCAATTTATTGCTTCCTCCCCACCAATAATACCCACTCCTTCAACTCGTTCCAAAAAAACGGGATTCCGCGTAATAAGCTTTTGATACTCAACAACCCCTGTTAAAAAATAATCGCAGAAATCCAAACATTTATCTATCCAGCCATGAGGTAGATCAGCAGCTACTCCTCCGATACGGAAATAATTATGCATCATTCGCATACCTGTGGCAGCTTCGAATAGATCATATATCAATTCTCTTTCTCTGAAAATATAGAAGAAGGGAGTCTGTGCACCAATATCCGCCATAAAAGGGCCAAGCCATAACAAATGAGAAGCTATACGACTCAGCTCCAGCATAATGACTCTGATATAGCTGGCTCTTTTAGGTACTTGAATATTTCCCAACTGCTCTGGTGCATTTACGGTTATTGCTTCTGTGAACATAGTAGCTAAATAATCCCAACGTGTTACATAAGGCAGATATTGTATAATTGTTCGGTTTTCTGCAATTTTTTCCATTCCTCTGTGTAAATAACCCAATATGGGTTCACAGTCAATAACATCTTCACCATCTAGAGAAACGATGAGTCGAAGAACACCGTGCATTGATGGGTGGTGAGGGCCCATATTGACTATCATGAGGTCTTTTCTTGTAGCTGGTACAGTCATATCTTTTTTCCCCGATTCATTCTTCCATGAATTGCTGAAAACAAAAAGAAGTTCATCAAAATTCAAAAAATTAAAGATCTAATAAATCAAATAAAATAATTCAAAATGAATCCTTAAATTAACGAGTTTTTTGTTCCCGAATACCCAACCGACCAATTAATTCCTTATAACGTACTCTATTTTTCTTTGACAAATAAGCCAGCAACCGTTGACGTTTTCCCAGAATTTTCCGTAGACCCCTCTGAGATAAATAGTCTTTTCTGTGTAATTCCAAATGTGAAGTAAGTCTCCGTATCTTATTGGTAAAATTGAATACTTGAAATTCAACAGACCCCTTGTTTTCTTCTTTTTTTTCTTGCGAAATAGCCGAGATGAATGCATTTTTTACCATAAAAAGAATTCTTCTCCCCTTTTTATTTTTTTTTTACAGATATGGATTTTATCGATCAGTAATAATAATCTAATTCCAGTCGTTTTGGTATACACACTAATCTGAATTTCTTTATGTAATATTTACTATTTACTAGTTTTTATCAATTTGAATTAATCAATAATCAATCCAATTTGCAATTGTATTTTGATACAAGGGGGGATAGTGCATTTCTGCATCCGCAAAACAAAAGAGAATAATTTGGACCTAAGATGATAAGATTCTGTTGATTCATTCCTAGATCTAATTGATACGTCATTCAATTAGTATCATGTACCAGAATGTAATGTAAGACAAGGCATGTGTACATCTGTTTGCTTTCATATACCAGATATGGCATGTGATATATAAGGGATGCATCAACGAATTTTCAACCGTGGATACATATGTATCCTTGACATACTGAAACGACTGCCATTATTGGTATCAAACCAATAGCGATTCATACAAGCTAAATCTTCTAATCGATAATTGGGCCAAAGAAAGAACTTTAATTTAATGAATTTTTTTGTATCTGTATCAAGACGTTTGTTCTTATCCAAAACTCGACCACAGTGCTTTACCTTGTTCCCATTGCAAAATATTGGATTTCTATCCACAACATTTCTATTCCCTGAATTGAAACAAATTAGAATTCTCAATTCTCTACGACGTCTAGGCGATGAAATATTTTCAGGAACAAGCAACTCATAATGATTTTCGTTTCCAGTTCCAACTATATTTTCATGTCTTGCAATGGATTCATCAAAATCATTCTTTTCAACATATCTTTTTTCTCGGTATCTTCCATTAGTTTGGTTCTTATTCTTATGGACCAATGAAATGCTTATGGTTTGATACATAAGAAATTGTCCATCCCGTTTTATAGACAGACGAATTGGTTCAATAATTAATAGCCCTTTTTTTATCAATTCTGTAAGAGTTAGATCCTTCTGAATCAATATTACATCCAGACTCATTTCTCCGCTTTGAATAGAGGATATAGCAATTTCTTTTGGATTTATCAGCCTAAGCAGGAGACAATATACCTTGATATTATTGAGCATTCTTTGATTAAAAGGATTATCCCATCTCAATTGAAAAAGCAAATATCGTTTCAGCAATAAATTGAGTTCCGCTTCTGTATTGCTCGTGTATTGCTTTTTCTTTCTACGTTTTTTAATGTTTGACCCCGCATAATCTTCTTCAACATCTTTTTGTTGCTTTGATAGAACGGATCCAAGATTCCCTTTATTTTGTGCATCTGATCCAAGATTCCCTTGGCCCGGGAGTTCTTTTTCTTCTTGATTTAGATTCTTGAATTCAATAGATTTTTTTTCAGTAAATGATCTCCGAAGATCCTTTTTTTGTTTTTCATTGATGTTTTTATTTTCACTAACATTTTGATTTCCATTTAAATTTAAAAGAAGTAATTTGATTGGTATGACCCATGGTTTAATCTTATATGCATTATAAAGTAGCACAAATTCTGGGAAGAACCAAAGTTCCAGATTCGATGTGGGACGATTAAATATTTCTTCATTCATTCCCATCCAATCAAAAAAGGTTTTTTTTTGATTGGGTGGGTTGATTTCTTGGCGAATCGTGAGATAAAAAAGATCTTTCTTATCAATTTTATCAATTATTTGGTAATTATTAGTTCCAGTCTTAGTATTTTTATTAATGTTTGCCCCAGTATCGATATCGGTCCATGCCTCAATGTCGACTTTCTTTCTAAGACAAAAATTTAGAATTCTCCAATCAAAATATTTTCTATCCGGTTTTTTTTCCGTATCAATAATAGAATCTTCTCCTAAATAATCACTAATAGGTATACCCCCCAGTACATAGAAAAATTCGGGTTTATGTATGTTGTAATTATAATTATAGGGAATCTCTCGGCTCTTGGTTACTTGTAAGGGCGATCCATGAATATATGAGTCCTTCTTATTTTCATAATTAATATAGTTATATGATAAAAGATCATATCTATAGTGTTTTTTCAAATTTTCTTTTTGAATCGGTAATGAATACACTTCAGAATCATGTTCTGTCTCGTAATGAATGAATTGGTCTTTTTCATATTCATATGAACCAAATTTTTTTGAGTCTTTATTTTGAACCCTCCGACGTTGATTGACTCTATTTCGCCATTTTTGTGGTACTAATCTGGACCATTTAATCTGAGATAAATCATATTGATAATGACCCCTTAACCAGTTTTTCCATTCATTCATTCCAGAATTTCGAAGTCTTTTATGCCTTGATTGAGAATCAAATATTCCTTCAAAAAAATCCTTTATTCTCTCCTTAAGAAAGAGAGATGTTCCGTGATATTGAAGTACAGATTGCAAGTTATACTTGTTAATAACTTGGGTTTGTGATAATTTGTAAAATACATATGCTTGTGACAAGGAGGATAGGTCGCAAAAAATTTTTGAATTCTTATTATTCATATTAGAAGGCGACTTTTTTATAGTCGAAATAAAGTGAGTTGTTTTTTGATTTGTTTCATCAATTCCTTCTTTTTTTTTTTTATCATTGTAAATGGATTTATCAATCATTTTTTTTGTTGATTCAAAGAAAAGTTGTCCATTGATTCTGGGAATATTAATGATACATAGAAGGGTATCCATGTATATCTTTTCAATGAAAAATTTGAAAAAATAGTGCCATTTACGAATTAATCGGGCATTTGTTCTTTTTAATATTTGCCAAAAATTTGTTGATGATTCTAATTTTTTATTATCACAACTTCTTTCGTTCGGACTAATATTTATCTCGTAGGTTATAAATTTTTTTTTCTTGTCTCTTGTGATTTTTTCTATTTGATTTCTGATTGTATTTGTCCTATCAGCCAGATCCTTCATTTTTTTTTCGGTCAATAAAGAATTTGTCCAATCCATTGATCTAATTCGAATGGACGATTCATGAATCACCTGATTACTGATTATAGAATCTTTTCTATTTTTATTTTCACTCGAATCATATACTTCTCTCAATCTAAATAAGAGAATTGGATTTACTTTTGCAAGTGCTTTCATTATTATTTTTATAAATAGAATTCTTTTGATAACCCATCCTTTTGTTTCTTTTGAGACCTTTAGAAACAATTTAGTTCTTTCTTTTAAAACTCTTAAAACTAGAAAATAGTTCTTTTTTACTTTTATAATTTTTTTTTCGAGTTCTTTACAAATGGGTTCAAAAAAGGAAGGGCGTTTTCGGGGAGAACCAAAAGGCAGTTCAGCTTCCATTCCCCAAACTGTTAAAAAACAAAAATCATCTTTTTTTATTTTCTTTTTCATTGTATCTCTATGATGGGATCCTAGTTTAGATCTGTGCCAAGGTTTCAGACAGAAAGGAAATAGGATCTTTATCTGAATACCGTCGCTTAACCAGTTTTTTGGAAATTCTGTTTCTGATAATTGAACGCCATTATAGGTGCATTTAACATGTATTTCTCTACTCCATTCCTTTAAATCTTCGGACCACTCGGGAAATTGAAATAATAACATACGGCCAATATTTTTAACTATTATCAATGAAGGCAATACAATATATTTTCTAAGAATCGATTGGATTACTAACATGTAACCCCTTATTACTTGAGCACATAGAATACTATCCCAGGTTTCTGCTATTAATATCCGCGTTTCCTCTTCTCTTTTCTTCTCCTTTTTTTTCTCTTTTTCCTTTTTATCTTCCTCTTCAGAATCCGAAGTTTTAAATTCCGTTTTTTTTTCCATCCAATTTCTAAAAATTAGCTTCATCATTCCGGAGATATCAAAAGAAAAAAAAGGGGTTTTGTCTATTCTGTCCAAAAAAAGCGGGGAATGCGCGTTTGCTTGAAACAATTTCCAAGTACCCATTTTACGTCTTTGAGCGCGCATAGATCCTTTGATTATATCTCGACGAAAGTCTGATTGCTGCGAATAACGTATCAAAGCCACTTCGTTTCCTTGATCATCATTACTAGTAGTCGTGGTATTAGTATGAGTATCGGTATTCTGTCCGTTATCATTAAAAATGATTACACGTTTGGCTTTTCTTGAACGAATCTCATGATCTTCTGCCGCTTCTTCTTCATTTTCTCCCTCTTCTTGTTCCAAATTGTCGATTAATTTGTATGACCATCGAGGGACCCTTTTACTTATTTCTTTCATTCCAATATATTTTTTTCTAATTATTTGATCATTTTGATCAGTTATAACAGTATCGACTAAAAATTTTGAAAATTTTGCTTGATCTTCTGAATCAATACTTCCTTGTTCTGTCAATAAAGAAAGCTCTTTAAAATTTAAACTCGGTATTGCTTCTCCAGAAAATTCACTGATTGAGGTGAAAAAATGGCCAATGTCTGTTGATAATGATTTTCTATCAAATGTATCCATTTTCTGTTCAAATTTTCGGTAATCCGTAAGAAGGATACTATGAATCTTATTTATCCAAAGCTTTTCTATGGAATCTTCTGTCGAAGTTTCATTCATGATTGAACTTGAATACAATTTTGTGATTATTCCGCGATAGGGTCCGTTCAAGAAAGGATCATGCATTTTAGGCAAGCATTCTTGTTCAGTCTCATCATTACACAATCTAGCCCTTTTTTCGAGTACATCCAGAGAAACAAATCCCTTGTCTAAAGCTTCGATTCGATTTATAAACTCGTTTCTT